AATGATATAAATACTACCGTTGCTTTAGCTTTACTGACGTCAGTAGCATATTTCTATGCGGGTTTTACCAAAAAGGGATTAGGTTATTTCGGTAAATACATTCAACCAACTCCAATCCTTTTACCCATTAACATCTTAGAAGATTTCACAAAACCCTTATCGCTTAGTTTTCGACTTTTCGGAAATATATTAGCTGATGAATTAGTAGTAGTTGTTCTTGTTTCTTTAGTACCTTTAGTGGTTCCTATACCTGTCATGTTTCTTGGATTGTTTACAAGTGGCATTCAAGCTCTTATTTTTGCAACTTTGGCTGCGGCTTATATAGGAGAATCCATGGAAGGCCACCATTGACTAATTTTCGACAGAGGCTTTTTTTAGCTTAACCTAACGCAATGTAGACCCGTATCAAGGGAAACCACTTAGTCTTAGGGAACAGAAATATAGAAATAAGGTATAAATTAAGGTATATACAATCTATAGTAAGTAATAGTAAAACAGATATTATGATATTAAGATTAAGTAATTGTAGAATAAATAGAATAAAGGAAAGAGATCTAAAAGATCTTTTTACTAATCTAAGATATGAATAGTTAGTTTACGTTATAGGGGAAAGACATGTATATATTAACTAACTAAGTATATATGAACTAAATGAACTAAAGATAGAGTTAATTTGCCCTACTACATATATGTGAATTTATATAGGGATTCGAACGAAAGTCCTTATTTTTTTTTTCGTCGTCTGCAATTTTTCATTTAATATTGAATTGGATGAATTTAAATCACGAAAAAGAACAAAGAATTCAAAGAACGATTCGGAAAAAAGGAAAACAGAAACAAATGGAATAACAAAATTTGTACAACAAAAAGTTGATAGGAATTAAAAAAAGGGATATTGAGGTATTTCTGATAATTCACGAATATAATTATTATTATTTCAATTCTTCTTTCTTAGTTACTTTGACTGGATAAATTTTATCCATGGAATAAGTAAGTCATAATTCATTGGTTTATTGTATCATTAACTATTTCTTTATTTTTTGTTTTGGTGCGAGGAGTTTATCATGAATCCACTGATTTCTGCCGCTTCCGTTATTGCTGCTGGATTGGCCGTTGGGCTTGCTTCTATTGGACCTGGAGTTGGTCAAGGTACTGCTGCGGGACAAGCTGTAGAAGGGATCGCGAGACAACCAGAGGCAGAGGGAAAAATACGAGGTACTTTATTGCTTAGTCTGGCTTTTATGGAAGCTTTAACAATTTATGGACTAGTTGTGGCATTAGCGCTTTTATTTGCGAATCCCTTTGTTTAATCCTACAAACGAAAAATACGTATAGTTTTAGTTTTTTATTTCTTTGGGTTTGCCGCTGCTTTTGCTTTTTTCGAATTCTATTCAAATTTCCATTTGTTATTCGTTCGGACAATAGCCCATGTAAAGGACTAATTGGGGGAGGAATCGGCACACCAATTAGTTTTCTTCCTTTACTCTCGTATTCCAATAGAACTTTATTTAAGAAGTATTGCAACAAACGAGATATTTGGAAACTCACATAACATAAGACCCGATATCTAATTCTAATAATTATCATTCTTATTGGAAATTTCCAATTGAAACAAAATACATTATATAAATCCATATTATTTTTTACTCTATTTTATATTTAGAAAAAGAAATACTCGGAAAAATGCTAGAATTAATAAAAAATATAGATAATTTATCTTATCTATTAAGCTTATCTATTAAGAATACGAAAGAGGAGATCATATGAAACATGTAACCAATTCTTTCCTTTATTTGGGTTATTGGCCATCCGCCGGAAGTTTCGGGTTTAATACCGATATTTTTGCAACAAATCCAATAAATCTAAGTGTAGTGCTTGGTGTATTGATTTTTTTTGGAAAGGGAGTGTGTGCGAGTTGTTTATTTCAAGAATGGGCTGGATCCGACCAACTGCACTTTATTTTTTGATATAACTAGGAAAGAAAGGGTGCATGATTCCGCGAATTACTTATGAATACATTAAGAAATCATATTTTAGAACCATAGCATTTCGTGAGTCATTGGTAAATATACTTAGATTTTCTATCAACCAATAATGTGGGACCTTTAACAGGGTTAAAGCTAAACGGTTTACGGTTTGAAGTCCAGATATAAGCACGGTACTCTTTCTACTACTATCTTAATATAGAAATGATTTCAAAAAAAAAAAAAAGAGTGGGAATTTTTTTCGATATAAAGCACTCATGTCGATAAAAAACTGATTTGAATCTTTTATTTGTATTTGGTTATAAAAAAATGGGTATTTCAACTCTCCACTTTTTTATCCAACGCTAAATTGATGACCTATGCATAAAGTAAAAGAAATTCTTTGGATTTGACAAAAAAAAAGAAACAACTTTGATGACAATTATTTGGTTGGTCAGAAGAGTCCTCCGAATATTATTTTATTGGATTAGTGATCAGTTTTGATATTTTTATATTTTATTATATTTGAATATAAA